ATTTCGAATCAACTTATTGGTCTTATGGTATATCTCAGTATAGAGAATGATAACAAGGATCTGTATTTGTTTATAAACTCTCCTGGCGGATGGGTAATCCCCGGAGTAGCTATTTATGATACTATGCAATTTGTGCAACCCGATGTGCATACAATATGCATGGGATTAGCCGCTTCAATGGGATCTTTTATCCTGGTCGGCGGAGAGATTACCAAACGTCTAGCATTCCCTCACGCTTGGCGCCAATGAGTTTTTTAAGAACAAAAAAAAAAAAGACTATGCCTTCGCCATATGAAATAGGAATATTAAGTAATAATAGCATGGCACTTCGAATTCGATATGAGAAATTTTTTTTTTCAAAACATTAGATTATATATCGAAAGAGTAGTATGAAATTAGTATAAAATAAAGGGTATTCTCGATTTTTTCTTATTTATCGGTGACCATTACCATTTCAGCGTCACAAACTTTTTTGTTTTCACAACAGAAAACTTTTAACAATATTTATGTTATTGTTATGAAAGAGTACGAAAAAAAAAAAAAAGAAACTTTGGGATTGCTGAATCACAGACGAGAGAAATATATAAAAAGCAACGGAGCCATCATAGTATTTTTTAACTGCTCCGAAAGGAAGGATGGTAATTGGATCATTTCCCGATCTGAATCGGATAAACCCTATATCTATATTTTTTTCTCTTTCTTCGATGGAAATGGAAGGTAAAGTGAATTCCATTGTATAGCCGTATGCAATGTGAAAAGGATGCCTGTACGGTTGCTCAATTCTATCTTTCTTTTTTTATTATTCTTTATCTCTTCTCCTCACCTCATCATGCGAGATAGAGGAACCATTTGTTATATTATCAGGGTAATGATACATCAACCTGCGAGTTCTTTTTATGAGGCGCAAACGGGAGAATTTATCCTGGAAGCAGAAGAACTACTGAAACTGCGCGAAACCATCACAAGAGTTTATGTACAAAGAACGGGCAAACCCTTATGGGTTGTATCCGAAGATATGGAAAGGGATGTTTTTATGTCAGCAACAGAAGCCCAAGCTCATGGAATTGTTGATCTTGTAGCGATTGAATAAAAAAAAATAGCATTAAGTTGATGAAAATCGCCGATTTGAGATTTGATCTTCTTACTTATTAACGGGTTTACTAATATTCTATTCATCTATTAAATAGAGAAGTAATTCATAATCATCCGGTTAGGATCGATCTAAACCAGCCCATTTATTATGTATACGATTCAACATGCCAACTATTAAACAACTTATTAGAAACACAAGACAGCCAATCAGAAATGTTACGAAATCCCCCGCTCTTGGGGGATGTCCTCAGCGTCGAGGAACATGTACTAGGGTGTATGTGCGACTCGTTCAGATCACCATTGGGAGAAAAAAGGGAAATCCATTTTCCAGTATCAATGATCAGTACTAGTCAATAGTATAAAATGGAAGGAAGAAGGCCATTCACTATCTATATCTATATATCGAAAACTAAAAAAAAAAGATCTATTCAATTCTCTTCTATTGTATATGAGATTTATGGTTTCCGATGAGAAAACATTCCTCATTGGTAACAAATAGTTATCCATTAAGCGGGGAAATCCTATTTTCAAAGCCGAAATCTTATGCCTATACTCTTGCAAAAACGGACTAAGAGGGTCAGCTACCCAGCCAATCTTCATAATTAAATACCGTTACTGTATAGGTAGATCTCGTTGTGAAAGACCTATTACTAGATAATTCATGGGTAGAGCCAAAGAATTTGAACTGTGCAAGTTGCTAATAGCATTGATTAAATGAAATAAGGGACTCCGGTGTATAGAGAGGACCTCACCGTTTAAGACATAACCATAGAAACGATGGAATCCACTATTTCGTTATTCATTTCTTTTCTATTTATTACTTTTTTCTGTTTTTTGATACCTAGTATCAATACTCGTTTCGAGGTGAAATGCCTATAAAAAAAGACAAATTGTGGTTGGGAAGGTTATAGTAGCAAAAGCCATTGGAATTTGTATTTTATACATTGGAAGAATCCGTTTTCTTATTAATAAACTAGGAAAAGAATAACTGAAAGAAAGGAAATCAATTAGTTATTCATGAAAGTTTCATTTATTCAATGACTAGAATTAGACGAGGATATATAGCTCGGAGACGTAGAACAAAAATTCGTTTATTTGCATCAAGCTTTCGGGGGGCTCGTTCAAGACTTACTCGAACAATTATTCAACAGAAAATAAGATCTTTGGTTTCGTCTCATCGAGATAGAGATAGGAAAAAGAGAGATTTTCGTCGTTTGTGGATCACTCGGATAAATGCAGTAATTCGCGAGAATAGAGTATCCTATAGTTATAGTAGATTAATACACAATCTGTACAAGAGACAGTTGCTTCTTAATCGTAAAATACTTGCACAAATAGCTATATTAAATAGGAATTGTCTTTATATGATTTCTAATGAGATCATAAAATAAAAAAGGAAATTGTAAGGAATTCGTCAGAATATTTTAAATGGAGTTCGCTGGAGAATGAACTCCGGGAAGGTAGAGTAGAAATTAGTATGATAAAGAGAATATGATAAAGTCGCTCAAAATTAAATGAGCGAATATGTCCAATATCCAATAAAAAAAGATTTCTTCTTCTTCCCCAATTTTTTTTCTTACAATTTTTCGAACAAAATATCAATCTCTGTTTGAGTTCGGATTTGAATTTGAATTTGGGTTCAATTGAGGAGTAAAGTAAGTCTACTTTTTTTTTATTTATTTAGGGTTCTAAGACCAGTAGCTCCGGAGGTCGACTCGCTTCTTTCAAATTGTTTCTCATTATTAAGAAAAGGTAACAAAGATAAAATACGAGCTTGTTTTATAGCAATAGTAATTAATCGTTGTTGTTTTAAGGTTAATCTATTTACCCGTCTAGATAATATTTTTCCTTGTTCACTAATAAATCGACTAATTAAACTCATGTTTCTATAATCAATTCGATCCCCCGATTGGATCGGGGGCAAACGCCTACGAAAAGATCGCTTGGATTTAAGAAAGAGTCGCTTGGATTTTTCCATGGTTTGTTTATTCCTTATCCCCAAAATCCTATTTCAATCTGATCCAAAAAGATTTTGAATTCAAAATATAGGATTTGATTTGGCTTTTTTTTTTAGTTAGTTAAATTATGTTAACTAGAATATATAGAATAATATGGTATATATAGAGTATGTCCTTTTCGTGTTCCTTGTAAGAGTGACACACAGGCACTTGATTCGAGTTATTTCTTTATCTCCCCGTGAATCATATGTTTGTAACAATAGGGACAGAATTTTCTCAATTCCAATCGACTAGGCGTATTGTGTCGATTCTTTTGAGTAATATATCTGGAAAGACCCCTTGATTCCTTATTAAGACCGTTTCGAACACAGTTGGTACATTCTAAAATAACCGTTACTCGGACATCTTTACCCTTGGCCATGAACCTCCTTTGCGTTTTTGATTCAACCAACTCTTCTACTTTCCGCGAAAAAATAAATAAAAAAAATAAGAAGTAAAACAACAAACTAATATTTAGGTATATTTTGAATCGAATTCGATTCAATGTACAGTATTTCATTAAAAGATCTTGTATGATCTTCTTGCCCTAGACACATTTCTGTTCTCACAATATTATTTCTAAATGGAATTGGAGACTAAACCCGAATTTTGCCGAGGTTGAATCTACTTTTTTATTTCTCTTTCCTCCTTTCTTTATTATACTTCTACTTATTATATTGTATTGAATTCTATTTTATCTAAAAAAAAAAAAGAAAAGAGGGGGAGGGATTAGTCACAAATCTTTTGATTCTATCTCTAATCTTCTTCACCCCTTCCCATGTCAATAACTAGAATGAGAAAAAAGGGAATGTCAACGCATCCGGAAATAAACGATTGATCTCTATCAAAAGACCTGCTAAAGCCCCAAACCATAGAGTACTTAGTACCGGTGCCACGGAAAGATATGTTTTTAGATCTCGCATTTTAAATCCTCCTTCTTTATTCTTTTTATTTATTGTATTATTTATTGTAATGCCTAATGGTAATCCATATATGATCCGATATAATATAACTTTAAGGACCGCTTGTATTTGTACACGGAATTCCTAATTCCAATTGAAATTTACAATGATTCGGTAGATAAGATTTTCCTTTTCTTAAAACCGAAAAAGACGTCCCTTCCGACTGAGCATTCCCAAAAAATATTCTTTTTTTTTAGTTATTTTTTACGATGGGTTTCAGATTCATGTGTATATAAGCCTTCTATTATTATTATATGTTACATGAGAATAAAAAAAAAATGTCAAGATAACTTGGATATATCAATGGAAAAAATAAGGATTTTGAAAACAAGACAGGGATTCTATAAAATGACACTGTAGACCAATTGAAAGGGATGTAGCGCAGCTTGGTAGCGCGTTTGTTTTGGGTACAAAATGTCACGGGTTCAAATCCTGTCATCCCTACCTATTACTTCTCGTCTGAGCAGTAACGAGGGATTCATTGAAATCGATTAAAATCAGGCATACATAATCTTTATTTTATTATATCATATTCTATATGATAGTCTTATGCATACAAGATGTATTCGGGTTAGAAAAAAAATCCTCTTCTTTTTTTTTAGTTTTAGCTAGTGTGATAATGATAAGAAGATAAGAAAGCGCTCTTAGTTCAGTTCGGTAGAACGTGGGTCTCCAAAACCCGATGTCGTAGGTTCAAATCCTACAGAGCGTGATTCCAGTCTTGGTTAGGTTAGTCCGAAAATTACACTTAAATAATTGAAGAGTAATCTTAATTTGACCTCCTTTGGATTAAAGAAAAGAGGAGGTCAATTAAAAAAAAAAAGATGTTAATTAATTTAATCAAAGGTCCAACTGATCACCACGTCTGTATTGTAAATATGCAGTTACAAATAATCCAGCTAAAGTAATAGGAATTAGACCTAAGACAATTCCAAATAGAAAAACTTCA